AGTTCCCATTAGTGTCTCTTAATTCTTTTTCGGAAAAAAAAAAATAATGCCTACAGCGGTAGAAGTAGAAGGGCTAATCGGTTATTTCTTTCATGGCCCCGAGCATGTCAATATTAGCACTGATGGTGCGTAAATGTAACTCGCTGTTCAAACGACTATTCAGAGTTCCTAGAGCTCCTTGTAAGGCTTGTTGGAAAACTCGCTGTCGGACCTGATTAATTGCTCTTTGTTGTTCAAAATGAATAGTTTCATTTTTGTAATTTTCTAATTGTTCCAAATTCTCAGAAGTAGCATTAATCAAATTCTGTTTTTCTCGTTCTATCTCAGAGTATCCATTCACTCGATACTCATCTGCTTCCATTTCCGCTTTCCGTAAGCGAGCCCGGGCTTTTTCGAGCTGCTCAATAGCTCCTCCACGTAGTTCTTCTGAATTTTGAATAGTACTCAAGATCCTCTGTTTTCGATTATCTAATAAATCAGTTAATGAAAGTAGATTATCTTCCCATTTATTTCACAACTTTACTTCCATGATCTCTTCCCGAACCAAACATGAATCTTTCGATTCATTTGGCTCTCACGCTCAGTTACTTATGTTATGGGGCATTCCCATTTTTTTTATGGAATGAGCCTACCTTCTCTTTTCTGTTCGTATTGCAAGATATCGAAATTGATACAAGACCAGAATATTCAGAGGACTCTTCCGACCAGACAAAAATCTGTCATTGTCAGCAAAGTTGTTTCTTTTTTTTTTTCAAATCCAAAAAATTCTTCTTATTATACATAGGTCGTCGATTCAGTATTGAATAGAAAAAGGGTGAGACGCCTTTCTTTTCCAGTAAATGGTTCAAATCATTTTATCGATATGAGCGTTCTATATCGGATAAATTGCCAACTATTTATTTTGAAACCATCTATTTACTAACGTGTGGTAGAAAGAGTACCATCTTGCGCCTGGACTTCAGGCGGTTTAGCTTTAACCATGTTAATGGTCCCATATTATTGGTTGAGAGAGAATCAAGGTTGATTTACCGATGAATTACGAAATGCTATGGTTCTTACATATGATTTATTAATTTATTCAGAAGTAATTCGTCGAGATCGTGCACCTTTCTTTCCTATTTTATTATTGATAAAATCACATTATGTATATATATACAAACAAAGAAAGTGCAGCCGGTTGGATCCAGCCTATTTTTGAAATACACAACTCGCACACACTCCCTTTCCAAAAAAGATCAATACACCGACTACTACACTTAGATTTATTAGATTTGTTGCTAAAAGATCGGTATTCAACCCGAAACTCCCGGCGGATGGCCAGTAACCCAAGGAAACGAAAGAATCGGTTACATTTTTCATATGTTCTCCTCTTATAGATAGAACTAACAAAATCGAACAGAGTTTTTTTTGTATCACTTCGTCCCCTTGTTTTTAACTTATCTTTTTTTTTTTCTAAATATATTAGAAATTTCATTTTAGCTTCTTTTCAAATTTCAAAATGGATTTCTTTATTTTCAATTGAAGTTCCCAATAAAATACTTATTAGGTTCCAGTTTAAAGTCAAAAGAAACTGGGTTTCCTTAAATTAAGGACGGGAGGTAAGAAAGCGAGTGGATCTACTAATTTCTCTTCCTCATCTTTAAATAAGCCCTTCCCCGGAGGATTGTCTCAACGAAGAATTAATTGTAGGAGTGAAGTCGTGATAGAATTCGAAGAAGCAAGTGGCAAGTCGACGGCAATAAAATAAGAAAGGAAGCACGTATTTATCACGTTTTCTATTTTTTAAATAGATTAAACAAAAGGATTCGCAAATAAAAGCGCTAATGCCACGACCAGTCCGTAAATTGTTAAAGCTTCCATAAAAGCCAGACTAAGCAATAAGGTACCTCGTATTTTACCCTCTGCTTCCGGTTGTCTTGCGATACCTTCTACAGCTTGGCCCGCGGCAGTGCCTTGACCAACTCCAGGTCCAATAGAAGCAAGCCCTACGGCCAATCCAGCAGCAATAACGGAAGCGGCAGAAATCAGTGGATTCATGGTAAGTTCCTCGCACAAAAAAAAAAATAAAGAAATGGTTAATGATACAATCAACCAATGAATTCTTAGTTAATAATTCCATTACTAAGATCCATACGGTCAAAGTAACTAAGAATTCCGAATTGAAGTAATAATATTCTGAATCATTAGAACTACTTCGATATCTCGTTTTTAGTTCCTATCCGTGGAATTTTTGGAAACCCATACGGTTCTAGTTCTTCCGTTTCCTTGTTCCGAACCATTCTTTCAATTGTTCGCTATTTATCTTCTATATGCTTGACTTCATCTGTTTATTCATTCAATCCACAGTCACAGATGAAACGGAAGGACTTAGATGGAAATCTATCGAAATTCAGTGGGATGTAATATATGGACAGTCCATATATATCGAACTAGTGAATATCTAATATTACATATACATACGTTTCGTCCATAAAGTAAACCATCCGATCTTATATTGAATCGGATTCTAAAATGATTCTTCGAAACATACACAGGATTGGCTTATAGCCATTACATATATCTCTCCCTAACCGACTTTTTGATGAATCTTATTTGTTTGTAAACTCTTCTCCTTATCATTATCCGCATGGATAGAAACGGACGGATTCATCAGCCCCAGAATCATTACGTATCCATATCAAGATTGGATTGATCCAATTGAATGACAATTGGATCAATTGTTGAATTGAATGAAATCAAATGAAATGGAAATGATTCTATCAGTTTTTCTTTTTTTGTTTGTTTAGTCGTACGTCGGAAACAGATAAACATAAGAATTCTTTTCTTATTCCAATTAAGAATCGTCATTGACTGAACAAATATAAATAGAATATTGATTGGAGAGGTATGAATAAATGGACCAAGCAGGAATCCTAGGAAAAAGATCTTTTAGATTAGACCTCTTTCCTTCCCCCTTTTTAGATTTTGACAATTCCCTAATAGCGTACGCCTTTTTTGTTTGCTCTTACTCTAGACCATATATAACGTATTTTTATATATTATGTTCCCAAGTAAATTCCACCGACGGGTTGGGATAAACTAGTCAATGATGACCTTCCATGGATTCGCCTATATAAGCCGCGGCTAAAGTTGCAAAAATAAGAGCTTGAATCCCACTTGTGAATAATCCAAGGAACATAACAGGTATAGGAACTACTGAAGGTACTAAAGAAACAAGAACAACAACTACTAATTCATCAGCCAATATATTCCCGAAAAGTCGAAAACTAAGTGATAAGGGTTTTGTGAAATCTTCTAGGATGTTAATTGGTAAAAGTATTGGAGTTGGTTGAATGTATTTACCGAAATAACTCAATCCTTTTTTGGTAAGACCCGCATAGAAATATGCCACTGACGTGGGTAAAGCTAAAGCAACAGTAGTATTTATATCATTCGTCGGCGCGGCTAACTCCCCATGAGGTAACTGTATAATTTTCCGAGGTAAAAGAGCACCTGACCAGTTAGAAACAAAAATAAATAGGAACATTGTTCCAATAAAGGGAACCCAAGGACCATATTCTTCTCCAATCTGGGTTTTGCTCAAGTCTCGAATGAATTCAAGGACATATTCGAAGAAATTTTGACTGTCTGTTGGAATGGTTTGTGGATTCCGAACAGCTATACTGACTGAACCTAGTAAGATAGCAATTACGACCCAAGAAGTGATAAGTACTTGGGCATGGACTTGGAACCCCCCTAGTTGCCAATAGAAATGCTGGCCTACTTCCACACCGGATAGATCGTATAACCCTTCGTTTAGTGTGTTGATGGAACATGGTAGAAGATTCATATTGCTCTCTGACAAAAATAGAACATAAAAAGGAATTATTTTGATTCAACCATCTCTTTCTCGGCTCGCCTACTTTAATGGTATATTTTACTAAGTAATTAGATAATATCCTCAGTGCTTTTGGTCTCTTTTTTGAGATTCAGGAATAGTAACCGATTCAATCAATTTATGGAGTTTCAAAAGCATTGACTTATCTGATTATTATTAATCAACGATTTCTTATAGAGCCAGAACGACCCTTACAAATTGCGGATACTAATTTGTTAAGAATCAATCGGACTGAGGCTCTAGCGTCATCGTTGGCTGGAATCGAAAGATCTGCGAGATCTGGGTCACAATTTGTATCGATTAAACAAATCGTTGGAATTCCTAAAATGAGACATTCTCGAAGAGCCGTATATTCTTTTTGCTGATCAACGATGATGACAATATCGGGTAACCTTGTCATATATTTGATCCCACCCAGATATCTTTGCAAGTGAGATAATTGTCTCTTCAATATTGCTGCATCTTTTTTCGGGAGACGGTTGAGTTTCCCCGTCTTTTGTTCCGCTCTCAAGTCCCTGAACTTATAAAGTCTCCTTTCCGTAGTAGACCAATTCGTTAACATACCACCGATCCATTTTTTATTAACATAATGACACCGAGCCCTTATTGCAGCTGATGCTACTGAACTAGCTACTTCCTTTTCTGTACCAACTATTAAGAAGCGTTTTCCCCTACTTGCTGCATCAAAAACTAAATTGCAGGCTTCCGATAAAAAACGAGCAGTTCTAGTAAGATTTGTAATATGAATACCTTTACGCTTTGCAGAGATGTAAGGTGTCATTCTGGGATTCCATTTCCTAGTACCATGACCCAAATGGACTCCTGCCTTAATCATCTCTTCCAAATCGATCTTCCAATATCTTTTTGTCATTTCTCCCCACACCTTTCCTTTTTTTTTTGAAAAAAAAAAAACGAGGTACCATGAAATAAATAATTGTTCCGATGGAACCTTCTACCGGAGATGGGCCGTTGATATACGGCCCAAGTCATTAATTCCTTTCTATTCATTATTATCCTTATTACCAAATCAAATGACCGGACCAAGACCAGATAGTTATTAAAAAATGGAAAAGAAAAGAATGAATCTGCTCTTAGGAATTATTAAATCCCGTAAATGATTGTTCTGATGTATCATGAAAATTCTTTGGGATGCAAGAACCCAATAATTCTCTGTAGTGGAACAAAATATCTCTGATTTCCCCCTCGAATAGATGCTTCTTTTTTATTTCCAAAGGAATGTTGTTGTGTTGCCTTGAACGGTGCACTAATCCTTTGAATCCGGTACCAACAGGTATCATCCCCCCCAGAACAACGTTCTCTTTCAGGCCTTTCAACCAATCAATGCGGCCTCGTAGAGCGGCTTTTGCTAAAACCCGAGCGGTTTCTTGAAAACTCGCTTCAGATATGAAACTTTGGGTATTCAGAGATGCCTTCGTTATTCCCAATAAGATGGCTCGGTAACAGATCGCTTCTTCCAAAGCACGCACTGTTCGTTCCGCCCGCAAGAATCCGATTAGCTCGCCAGGTGAAAAAACATTAGACATTCCATCTTCTGAAACCAACACTTTGGATGTTATTTGACGTACAATAATCTCTATATGCCTATTTTGGATCTGCACCCCCTGGGATCGATAAACCTTTTGGATCTTATTAACCAAAGAGATACGACTTTGCGCTATGGTTAGCTCAGTGCCAATCACGAATCCCCACGGAATTCCAAGAATTCTTCTTATATGCTCATTCCAACCTTCAATCCTCTTTTCTAAGTTCATCGATATTGACTCAATCGAACGCACTTCTAACACTTGTTCTACTTTTGGAAGACCTTGCGTTATATCACCCGATCTCGATTTTTCATATAGAAATGTAACTAATGTATCTCCCTCGTAAAGGATTTTTCCATAATGGCCATGGACGGTTGCTCCTCGAGCGACCAAATGAGGCTTAGCAGATCTTATTACTAAGTAGTCAACATGAACAATTAGAACTTGGCCAGATTTTATGTGTGGTCCGTATTTGGATATATATACATTTTCAGAAAGAAACTGCCCAAGGCTAATTATTGTAAATGTCTCCTCACAATACTCGTGACGTAGGAAGCACCAATTCAAATCGAATAGATTCAAAATGATGTTACTGCGCGGATCGAGATTATAAATTCTCCCATTTTCATCCATTAAATAGTATTTAAGCACTTGGAAAATCCGTTTTAAATTGTCAAGTAGCAAATATTTATTTAACAAAATTGGATTATGAGTTCTTAAACGATAAGATGAATAAAAATTCTCGATTTTAGGTACAGTCCCTAAGAGACCTAACGAATTCCTAATGGGAATCATAGGATTCCCTTTAATTGGAATTAGTTCTTTTGTCACCTTGTGACATTTTGAACCTTTGACTGGACAAATTCGAGAACAATCAGATGATGACAAAATTCGAAAAGATTGGCATTCCTTATTTCTATTCAGAAACGTACGAATAGTTCCTTGATGTTGGGTAAGTGATTGAATCCTCGCCTTGGAAGACAAAGGATTGATATTGGTGCGATCTGATCCATTATCGGGGATCAACCCTGAACCTGCCGTATCATTCCTTTTTCCGATATACGAAATAGGGGGCTTCGCCAAATCAATTTTGATAAAATCTCGAATCAGATCATTTGCCCTTACTTCAACAAAGGAAGCATGAACCTCTTCTATAGAACCATTTCGGTCTTGTTCCCAATTCAATACTAAACAAGTCCGAACTAATTGAATAGTTGTGTGATAAATTCCTTGAATTGGTTTTCCATTTTTATAAAGGAGATAATTAACAACTTGTAGTTGCACATTATCCCTTTCCTGCAACAGATCCTGGGGGAAAAGCGTTGATAAATTGATCCCATCAGCTATTTCATATATTACTGCGGGTCGAACCAAAACAAAATACTTTTTCTTGGTAGGTGTGATCCGCTGGACATAGATCCAATTTTTCAATTGGTTTGATTTCTTAGAATTTTTTTTTCCCGTTCCTGGTGATATCAAGATGCCGCTGTGCCGGGATATCTTATCTGTCTCTCCAGGAAAATGGATATCTCCAGAAAAGATTTTCAGTTCAATCTTTTTTTTTTTTCTCTCCACTCGGACCAATCCACCCACTCGGCTTCTTGTATTTAAAGCGATTCGTGTATCTACTCCAATGATACTATTGTTCCGTACCATTATGGGCGAAGATCCGGGAAAGATATGCACTTCCTCGGAAATGAAAAAAAATCGATCTACTTTCGTTTGGTATTTCGGCCTAAATTCTTTTGCTTCTCGATATTCAATCAAATCCTCTTTTTTGACGGTTGCTTCCACTTCTACAGTCCCATATTTAGTCATTCCAGAACTGCTTCTTCTGTATCGTGGATCGTCGAAATAAGCAAGAATACTATTTCTTCGTAAAATACCATTTATAGGTATTTCAATCGAGATACCAGAATGGGGCATTAGTTCTTTCTCTCGTTGTTGATCATATTGGAATGGTATGATGAATCTATTTCTTCGCCTTTTCGCCAATAAATTAGAGTTCTCGTGGAGAGGGGGGAGGTATAGGAAATTCCAATGGCCATTAGATAGGATTCGATCAGGTCCTGAATAATCAGGAATCCCCCCCCCTTTTTTACTGGAAGGATCCGAACTAAACAATTTGTGTCTCACTCGATCATTAGTCACTGAGAGGTCAGAACTAGATCTCCGTTCGACAGAAAGAGAATGAACATGCATTTGATCTTGATCCTTGTGGAGCGAAAAAGGGACTATACTGGATCCGCACGGACCTCCTGATAATATCCATAAATGGCTTGTTTTTGGTAAGAGATGAACATTACCGTATATATATTCAGGCGCATGGTACACATCGGTACTCCAGTGCATTTCTCCCTCTGAATCAGAATAAATATGTTTTCGAACCCTTTCTTTAAACTGGAAAGTGGATTTTCCAGCACGAATCTCGGCAATCGCTTGTTCTGATTCTACATATTGATCATTTTGAACAAAAAGAAAACTTTTTGGTGGAATATTGACATTATGTAGAATATCCCGACTCTCAATAGTTACATACAGGTCTATATAACATAGAAAAGCAGGATGTCCATGACGTGTACGTGTGGGATGAACCAAATCCTCATTGAATTTTATTTTTCCATTAAAGGGGGCTCGTACATGTTCTGCAGTACCGCCTGTGAATACCCCACCGGTATGAAAAGTTCTTAATGTTAGTTGAGTCCCTGGTTCCCCAATTGATTGACCCGCAATAATACCTACTGCTTCTCCCAATTCGACCAGATCGCCATGAGCGGGACTCCGACCATAACATAATCGACAGATCCAAGACGTGCTCCTGCAAATAAAGGGGGTTCGAATATATATTGATTGTGCTCGAAAGGTTATGAATCGATTGACAAGTTCAATCCCAAGATCTTGATTTCGAGCAGCAATGCATCGTCGACCCATATATATATCGTCTGCTAATACACGACCAATTAGTGTTTGGATCAAAATGCGTTCCGTCATCCCATTTCGAGAACTCACGGAAATACCTCGGATAGTTCCACAATCCGTTCTACGCACAACAATGTGTTGAACTACTTCAACAAGTCGACGCGTGAGGTATCCAGCATCTGATGTTCGTACAGCAGTATCCACAACTCCTTTGCGGGCTCCGTAGCAGGAAATGATATATTCCGTTAAAGAAAGTCCTTCGCGTAAATTGCTTTGAATGGGTAAATCAATCATTTGTCCTTGGGGGTCCGACATTAATCCTCTCATACCTACCAATTGATGTACCTGAGATGCATTTCCTCTAGCCCCCGAAAAGGACATTATATGGACTGGATTAGAAGGATCAGTCATCCTAAAATTAGGATGCATTTCTTGTCTCAAATATTCACTTGTAACATACCATATCTCAATGGATTGACGCAATTTCTCTACCGCGTGTACATTCCCATAATGATGGTGCTTTTCTAAAAGCAAACTTTGTTGTTCAACATCTTGGACTATCCATCCCTTAGAGGGTATTGTTAGAAGATCATCAATTCCTAATGAAATGGATGTAGCAGTGGCTTGCTGGAAACCCAGAGTCTTTACTTGATCCAGGATGTGCGATGTATATGCCATTCCGAAATGATCTATTAATCTGCTAATAAGTCGTTTCATGGCAGTTGAATCTATCACTTTATTGTGAAAGACCAGATCGGCCCGTTCTGCCATAAGTACCTCCATATTCCACTGAGTAGTATTCGACAATGGGTTTGAGTCAGTGATTTGAAGACTTCCTTTCCTCGATCTTGATTCACGTAGAAATTCGTAAATTATGATACCGATTGAACCGTAGAGAACCGAATTCCCACGGTATCACATAATTACTTAGTTTAGGTAGCGTATGAGTAGGCCCGACAAAATCCCTGTATGGCTTCTTCTATTTCTCGATAAAAAGAAATATGACCAAGAGTGGTTCGAATGTATATACAAAGGATTTCTTTTTTTACATTTCTTACTATTAGATAGTGCTCATAAATCTCATGATAGGTACCCAAAGATTCATATTGAACTTCGATGGGAACTTCTATTGAGGCAATGGCGCGCTGATCGAGTCGCCACCGGAGCCACAAAGGACTATCTAAATTGATTCGTTTCTGCCGATAAGCTCCAAGCGCATCATAAGAACTACAAAAATAAGGTTCTTTCTCTTTAGTATACTTATCGTCAACTGTTTTATTTTGAAAGTTTCTTCGATTACATGGATTATACCGATTTGAACAAATACCTCGACGATTCCCGATCGTTAATACATAGAGTCCAATAAGCATATCTTGAGTTGGTACGGAAATGGGCTCTCCAATAGCTGGAGACAAGAGATTCATATGAGAAAACATAAGTAAACGAGCCTCTGCTTGAGCTTCCAAAGATAAAGGTACATGAACAGCCATTTGATCCCCATCAAAGTCTGCATTGAATCCCTTACGAACTAATGGATGTAAACAAATAGCGCGTCCCTCTACTAAAATGGGTTGGAACGCCTGTATACCTAATCTATGCAGAGTAGGCGCTCTATTCAGCAATACAGGATGCCCCTGCATAACTTCTTGAAGTATTTCCC